TTAAATTATATATATTCAATTAGAATTATATATTATATATATTTATATTAAGAAGATTAATATTATAATTATATTTAATTAATATTATATTTAAATTTAATATTATTTTATATTTAATATTATTTAATATTTAATATTATAATTATAAATTATAAATTATATTTATATATATATATATTAAGTATATATACATAAGTACATACAGTAAGTACATACAGTAGACTCATAGTCGCTAGTGGTTTATTATTCAATAATAAAATGGATTTACCTAGCAAGTCTAGGGTAAAGTGTAATGAATTGTTTCAAGACCGAACCTAATTACTTTTCTTTCATTGAATGAATTAATTCCCATCAGAATAAAGTTCATACACCTACCAATTCGACATAAATTTCAAGGTATTTCATCGAATCCTGTGACGAAGAAATTCTCCCTGTCTTGTCCCCTGAACTAAATTCAAACAATTTTCGATAATTTCTTGATCACGCTTACTAAATTTATCGTTTGTTAATTTCCTCTTTTATTGTGAGATAAGAATATCTCATCAATGAATCAATGAATGGAAGAATGAAAGCGAAAGAAATAGAACTTAACCCCCTTTTTGGTTTTGGACCAACGACTCCCCCCAAAAACCTATACTTTGTATTATTTACACTTTTTTTTTTTGAATGTTTATATTACACTTTTATATTACACTAAATAATATAGATTTCGATACTAGATTTCTATATATTTATATATAGAGCGGAGAATAGCCATTCTAATGAATGATTCCTAATGAATGATTCATGAATATGAATGACGCATCAAAAAGTTCTCTGCAATTAGGAATTGGGGAAAGATTCCTTGTATCTAATCATACAATTCCATTATATTGACAATTTCAAAAAAATGTTCATACTATGATCATAGTATGATGGCGGTTAGGCAAGTAGGCCCCCATCGTCTAGTGGTTCAGGACATCTCTCTTTCAAGGAGGCAGCGGGGATTCGACTTCCCCTGGGGGTAGGGTACTACGAAAGGAAGTTGATCACGAATTACCAATAAGCCTAAAAGTGATTCTTCCCGGGTCGATGCCCGAGCGGTTAATGGGGACGGACTGTAAATTCGTTGGCAATATGTCTACGCTGGTTCAAATCCAGCTCGGCCCAAAAATTCGACAATCTACCACGTATAACCCCCCGTCCTTCAAAAATACTCGATACGGAGAAAAAAAAAAAAGAATCCAAATTTCTGTTAGATCCCTCATTTCCCTGGGATTGTAGTTCAATTGGTCAGAGCACCGCCCTGTCAAGGCGGAAGCTGCGGGTTCGAGCCCCGTCAGTCCCGACGGATCGACTAAATACATCAATCAATTCGAAAGAGGGCCGGGGGCAGAATTTCATTCCGAAAACAAAAGGGTCTTTTTTCTTTTCTTTGTGGTAGGAGAAAAACATATGTGGGGGTTTATTATTGGTAGCATTATAGTAAACATTCCAAGAAATACTGGATCTGTTTTTTCGATTGTTACTGATCCACCGAATAGAATACTATATGTTGGGGCACGCATACACAAATGGAATTCACAATAAAAAATGAATTTAACAAAATTCCCCTAAGAGAACCTAAGAGAATTAGAAGACTTTTCTAGATTAAACAATTTCTCTTTCTGGCTCCGATTTTGTATAACCTCAATTACTAATTTAAAAATAGATTGCATTCAAATTGCACACCGAGCTTTTGCTATATATTCCCAGCACTAATAATCTACGAAAGGGGTAAAAGACAGATCAAGCAAAGATCCCAGCCCTCTGAGCAACGGAATGAATAATTTGTTTCTTTCTTGTTTCGGTTTGTAATTTTGTGACTAATGAAAGTGGAAGGGAAATCTGATGAAGTATCATCAGATGATTGTACATAGAGTAGATTATAGAAAAAAAGAATGGAAACAGATGATAAATAAAGGAATTTTGGATTGGGTCCAGAATCCAAGCTGGCTGGTATTCGGTATGGATAAAGGAACTTCCGATGTTATACTATTCCATTTTCGACGACGAATTGATTTGATAGCTCAGATATTGTTATTCCTGATATCGATCCGATTCAAAAACAGCGAGATTGAGAGGGAATTCATTCATTGAATTTACAGGTGAAAGGTTTATCATCTCTATGGGATTAAATCCCGAGTTATTGCGAAGTAAAAAAAAAGATTAGATTATGGAAGTAAATATTCTTGCATTTATTGCTACTGCACTATTCATTCTAGTTCCTACCGCCTTTCTACTTATCATTTACGTAAAAACAGTCAGTCAAAATAATTAATTAATTATTAATTAATTAATCATTAATTTGAAATTTGAATTAAACTTGACTTCTGAGTTCTTATCAAAAATTCACGAAATAAAATGAAAAGGATTCCAATTTTCGCGTCTTAAATGAAATAAGCGGACTATAATCGGCAGTCTTCTAATAGATAGATCGTATGGTAGAAAGAAATAGATGAATCTTTCGACCATATGATCTATTAGTATTATTGGAGTGTATAAAGTTGTACTCTAGAATAAAGGTAGAGGCTTAATATAGATTAATATACAATATTATTTATATATGTGTATATGGATATCAATTCCATATATGGAATTGACATAGCACCCAATTCTATTTATTTGCTACACCTATTTGTATTTGTTTCGATCAATCTGAAATAATCGTTTTACTCTTATGCCTTATGGTTCTAATTACTAGATTTTTTTCTGATTTTCAATATGAATCTCGGTATCTATCAAAAGAAAGAAATCAATGAAGGAAAAACGATAGGGGCATATATTACATAAATTAATAAAAAAATCATTAGCAAGCATTCCGAAGAAGTAATTGATTGAACCATCAACAGGAGTTTCACGGGCACTTCTCGGAGTTCGAAAAGGAAAAGGAAGAGTAAACCTCATTGATTTTTAAGGTTAACGCCAAACCATGATATGAAATGTGATGTGAGTCGATAAAGCAGAAATCCAATTTCTAAAATTAGAAAACAGTCGGGAAATGTGCGATATGCGACTCGCCTGAGGGAAGATCCTCTTATCTATATTATCTCGTTAGACAACCGCTATGTTTTACCATTTCTCATAGAAAGTCCGTATACACTTAACAAAATGACTTCTTCTTTGAACAGTAAAGAGGGAAACAAATAAAATAAGAATAATAAAAAAGGTCTGGTCTTCCTTAGTATCCATCTATAAGCCTGGGAAGAGTTCGTTGATTGAAATAGAAAATTTAGGAAAAATTGGATTGGACTAAATTTCCTATCATTTGGATCCCTTTCCAAATACAAAGATAGGAATCAACGAAATATCTCTTTAATTGAAAGAGTCTGATTCATATAATACATTACTTCATTCGAATCCAATGGAATTCGAAATGAAGATCTTTTGATTTGCTTTTCAGTTCAAAACGCGTTGCAGAACGATCTAGAAAACAATTGATAGAGTTTGATTTTGATTCCCCAATTCAATTAGTAATACCCCTAGAGTCCACTTCTTCCCCACACTACGAGTGAAAGGGAAAATGTAAATACTACCATTAAAGCAGCCCAAGCGAGACTTACTATATCCATGTGAATTATGTCCCCTTATTTCTATAACTATGAAATAACTATGAAGGAATTATTCCACCATTCCTCACTAATAATAGTATAGTGGAATCTGGGGCGCAGAGTCAAAAGGGGATTCTGATCGAACACTAATGATAAACCAATTAACTAAATCCACTCATTTTATAAAAAAATTCCTATATGATTTCCAATCAGGAAAGATGAAACATAAGCAAAATACGTAGTAACATCTCGAGGGGGAACATGTAGGAATAATAAGGCCTATTCTTTTGTCGATCCTCCTAAGTAAAAAGCAGATAATCCTTATCTAAAATCCCATTTGATCTAATTCGTACCCTTTCCCCATTTTCTCTGTGAAAGAGCGGGGAGACGGTATAAGTATATTCTTGATTAGGGGTTGCCGAAAAGCCTTTTTTTCTCTTTTTGCTTTTGCCCTTTCCTAGAATTTAAATTCAAAGTGAATTATCCATCCAATCGAATATTGATTGGATACCCGAGGACTCAGAAGTTCTTGGGAGTCCGTCGTATATAAAGTATCTTCTGTCCCCCCACCACTATTGTAATTGAATTCTATTTCCTATCAGGCTCTCCAACCTAATTCAAGGTCCAGCCATTAGGCACTGCATTAGTAGTACAACGATTAGTGATTACTAGTAGAAGGGAGTCGCGAAGTCTTGCTAACCCGTCTACCATTAGAATATTTCCTTGAATCCTAGATGCGAGGATTTACAATCTTTTCGAAAACCCCCAGCCGGATGCTTCGAATCAAACAAATATCAACAGTCTGCTTCTGCTGGGCAATTTTTCGGTGAGTTATATCAGCAGAACAGAAGAAGATATTTCGAGTCTTTTGTTTTGTTGATCAGGCGACACCCGGATTTGAACTGGGGAAAAAGGATTTGCAGTCCCCCGCCTTACCACTCGGCCATGCCGCCAAAATGATAGAAAATATATGAAATTTTTCCCGTAGTACGGAACTTCCTTTTATTGGATTTGCATCTTGAGTTCCATTTTTCTTAATTTAATCCTTTTCTTTCCTAATCCTAAAAGAAACTGTTGCCCCCTTTTGATTGGATTGGACCCACCCCCTGTTTAGTATCTCAAACTAGCCAACTTCTCTCACTTTCTATTGAAAAATGAAAAATCAAATGTGGATTTTCATTCGCAAAAGTCAAAAATTATGACAAATTCGAACCATTAACTATTGACTACTGACTGCGAATTCATAAACGATTTGAATTTCAAAATTGGATTTTCTTTTCCTAATGACATGAGAAAACACAAATTGATACATCAGTATCCTTCTCAATTTCAATTATAACAACAATTGTGAGTCTATGTAAACCCTAGAGCAGAAATTGTTACACAGATATTTATTATTTTATTTATATATGTTGCCTATAAGTAAAAGTA